CTGGTAATCTTGTAAGAGGGTTGTGTTTCGGCCACAATTATGTAGAGTTTATTGTTTCTACTACCAGTGTTTTTGCTGATGTTGTTAGGTTGAGTGGTATTTTTTTTTTTTTTTTGGTTTTTTGTTTTAAATAATATAGATTTTGGTGGTTGAGTTAAGTTTAATGTTGGTGGTTATTTGGTGTGTGATGTTTTTGGTTTTTCTTATAATAAAGAGTATAGTTCTTTAGTTATTTTTATGTTGATGATTTGTACTTATATATCTGTTATGTATAGTTTTCATTATTTTTCGTTAAGGAATGTCTCTTGGTTACTTTCTTATATAATGGTTAGTTTTTCTTTGGTTATGATTATTTTAGTAATGACTAATAGTTTTTTAGTTAGGTTAATAATGTGAGAGTATCTTGGTTTGATTAGTTACATTCTTATATGTTTTTATGATAATAGTTCTTCTTTGCGTGGTGCTATGGTAACATTAGTTTCTTCTCGGTTTGGTGACGTTTGTTTTTTTATTTTGGTTTCTTTATATTATATTGGTGGTTGTGCTTATGTAAGTTTGTTAGGGTTAGTAGTCTTTGTGATTGTGTCTACTAAGAGTGCTTTGTTTCCCTTTATTTCTTGATTGTTAGAAGCTATGCGTGCTCCTACTCCAGTAAGTTCTTTAGTTCATTCGTCAACTTTGGTTGCTTCTGGGGTCTGAATGGTTGGTAGTTATTATTATTTAATTGGGTTGGGAAAAAATAGTTATTTAGTTTATTTTTTTCAGTGTTGTTGTTTTTTGACAATAGTGATAACTTCTGTTTGTTCTTTATATTATAGTGATGTTAAGCAGTTAGTTGCTTTGTCTACTAGTAAAAATATTTCTTGGGTTTTTTTAATTTTGTCTATAGGTGATTATGTATTGGCATTTGTTCAGTTATTGGTTCATGCTGTTAGAAAGTGTTTATTATTCACTTTGGTTGGTGATTATATAAGTTCAAGTTATGGTGGTCAAGATAAGAATCAAATTAATACTAAAATTTATGGTAAAGTGTTTGGTTTAATTTATTTATTTGTGTTGTTGGTTGGTTTATCTGGTTTTCCATTTATGGGTTTATATTTTAGAAAGCATGTTTTTTTAGATAGGTATACGAATATAGGGTTTTTTAGTATATTGTTCTTGTTTTTAGTTATTTGTGGATTTATTATGTCTTGTGCCTACAGTGTTCGATTGTTTATTATATTGTTTGGCTATTTGTCGTTTAGTGTGTATTCACTTCGTGTAGATTTTAATATGATAGGTTTAGTTGTTATGATTAGTTCAATAGTTGGTAAATATATGTGCTTTTTAATTTATAGGCCATATAGATTTTTTAGTTTTTTAAGTTTTTTTGTTTTATTTAGATTATTATTTGGAGTTGTAGTAGGTGTAGTGGTTGGTTGTAATTATGTTAAATATCGTAGAGATTGGTTAGGTAAATTGTTTGGGGTTGATTTTTTGATTGATATGTATAATCGGTATGTTTTGTATATATGAAATTATTTATTTTTATGTTTGTTTCGTTGAGAAATATATATGTTTGAGTTTCTAAATGATTGTGTTTCTTTATTTTTGTTTAGTTATTTATTTAAGGTTACTGTTTTAGTAGTAAGTGTGTTTTTTTCTTTATTTATTTTGTTTTTTTAGTAAATTATTTTAAGATTAGTAGTGGTTTTAATTTGTGGTAATATAACGAGTGTTATAAGTTTTATTATTCTTTCTTTCCAAGTAGGAGATCTCAGTTGTTTGAGCCGTTATATATAGTTATGAGTTTATTTTCATTAGTAAAATTAGTGTTGTTGTTTTTCATATTACCTTGTATATTTTTTTTTCATCCTTTTATTTTGGTGTTAATATTGTGTTTATGATTTTATTTGTTCAATCGTTATGTTAGATGGGAGTTTGTAAATATAACTACAGATCGTATAGTTGGATTTTGATTGTTTTTAGTGAGTGAAATAATTGTTTTTGCTACTCTTTTGTTTACTTGTTTGTGATTTCAAGATTATTATAGTAAGCCGATTGCATATGCTTATGGTGCTCCAATGGTTGAAAGTTGGTTGTTGATATCTTCTTCTTTTTTTATGACTTCATATCGAGGTTTAATTAATACTAAGTGATGTCATTTATTTTTAAATTGGAGGATTATCTTTTCTTTTTTTTTTATGATAACTGCTGTTTTAGAGGTTATAAGGAGTGGTGTTAGTAGATTATTTAATCCGCATGCTGCGGCTTGTTATATGACTATAGGTTTGCATTTTATACACGTTGTAATAGGTACTGTAGGATTGACTCAATTGATTATTATTTTAGATTTGATGTTGTTCGTCGTTATAGATGGATGATTGTTGTGTATTGGCATTTTGTTGATTATGTATGGTTGGTTGTTTTTACCATTGTGTATTTGTTAGTTTAAGTTAGTTGGTTACGGTAGCCAGGTGTGATGTGCATATAGATTTTTCGTTTCTGTGGAGTTAGATTGTTTTTAACGGTTAGCATAAGTTTAGTTTTATGTAGGTTAAAATAAACCGTTAGTTTGTGGTACTAAAGATTTTATGTTTTGAACTAAAATATTGGATGTTGAAAGTCATTCGTCTTAATTTGGTTGATTTGCCTACTAGGTTGTCTCTTAAATATTTTTGGTGTGTTGGTTTTGTGTTGAGTATTTTTATGGTTATTCAAGTAGTTTCTGGAATAATTTTGTCATTATTTTATGATGTTTTAGGTAAATTTTCTTTATTAATGATGTGGACTGATGATAGAATTTGATGTTGATTTATTCGTTACACGCATATATGATGTGTTAGTGTAGTGTTTTTTCTTATCTATACTCATATGGGTCGAAGGTTGTATTATGGGAGGTATCGTTTGCTTGGCGTTTGAAAAGTTGGGTTTTTGATTTATATTCTTGTGATGATTGAGGCTTTTTTAGGTTATGTTTTACCATGGCATCAAATGTCTTATTGAGCTGCTACTGTATTGACTTCTATAGTTTTAAGTATTCCTGTTATTGGTGTTAGGTTGTATAATTATATTATTGGTGGATTTTCTGTTACTTTGGTTGATACGCTTATTCGTGTATTTCCTGTTCATATAAGTTTGGGGTTTGTTTTGTTAGGATTAATTATTTTGCATTTATTTTATTTGCACTTGTATGGTTCAAGTAGTCCATTGTTTATTTATAAAAATTATAGTGATTGTATTTATTTTCATAGTTATTATTCTATAAAGGATTTGTTTGTTTTTATGATAGTTATTTCTTTAGTTAAATTTATGATAATGATTGATCCAAAAATGATATTAGATGTTGAAGCTTTTGTTGTTGCCAATCCTTTGGTGACACCAGAATCTATAAAGCCTGAGTGATATTTTTTGCTGTTTTATGCTATGCTACGAAGAGTAGACTCAAAGATAGGTGGTTTAATATTAGTAATTTCATTTTTGGTTGTTTTGTGATTGCCAACAAGTAAATTTAGATCTATATATGTTTTAGATCGTCAGATTTTTTTTTGACTTATGGCTAGTTTATTTTTTATGCTTAGTTATTTTGGGGGTTGTCATGCGGAGTATCCTTATATTTATGTGAGTAAGGTTATAAGATTTTTTATGTTAGTTTTATTAGTTACTTATAAGGTGTTGTGGATTATTCCATTGGGTGTCGATAGTGATTACGTAATTTATCAAGTTTGATAGATAGATTATATCTATGTTTTTTTAATTTTAAATAATGTTATTTGTCATTTTATTACTTGGAGGTGGTTTGATGTTAATTAGACTGGTAATATGTAGTCACTATTTGTTTAAATATTTAATAGTTCTTGAGAGTTATAAAGTTTTATTATTATTAATTTGTTTGTTAGTTAAAGTTCAGGATTGTCAAGTTGTTTTCATTTCGATGATGGCTTTGTTTGTTTTAGAGGCTTCAATAATGTTAATTGTTGTTGGTATAAGAATATGTCACGGTTCACTTCGTGTTTCAGGAGGTTTATAACTGGATTTGTAGTCACTTTTATATTTTTACTTATCTTTTATTCTAGTATATGGGTTTCAGATAGTTCTATGGTAATGGTGGGCGTTAAGTATTATTTATGTGATGGTTTAGTTATAATTGATACATTATCATGTTTAATGATTTTTTTAACTTCTATAATATGACTTGTATTGTGGTTAGTTGGTTCTAAGGATATAGTTTTATTTATTAGTGTTTTTAGTGCTATGATTACATATGTTGTATCTAAATCTTTAGTATTTTGGTTTTTCTATGAGCTTTCAATTATTAGGGCTTTATATATGTTAATTGTTGGTAGTCCTTATCCAGAACGTTATATTTCTAGGTGATATTTTGGTGGGTATATACTATTAAGTAGTGTTCCGTTGCTATTGGGTATTTGTTTTATTGGTTTGAATAGTGGTAGGTTTAAAGTGATTTTGTGAGATAAGGGGGATATGTGTGATTCTTATGGTGCTTTTTTGCTCATTATAATAATGTTTTTGACTAAGATTCCTGTTTTTCCATTTCATGGTTGATTACCGCTAGTTCATGCTGAAGCTAGGAGTCCTGTCAGTATAATATTAAGTGGTTATATAATGAAGTTAGGTTTAGTTGGGTTAGTGCGTTTATGTGGATGACTATTAATTGATTATATATATTATTTTTCTACTTTTTTATTATGCTATAGAGTAGTTTATTTAGTTGCAGCTGTGTTTGAATGTGATTCTAAGCGTTGATTGGCTTATCTTAGGTTGTCTCACATATTGATTGGTGTATGTATATTACTAACTTCTACGTATTGTGGTGATTATCTTGCTTTCATATATTGTTTAGGTCACGGATTATCTGTTGCTTTATTGTTTATGGTTATATGATTTGGTTATGAGATTAGTGGTTCTCGTAAATGGGGTATACTTGTCAAGATATTTGGTGGTGGTTTAATTATGCATTTTATTATGGGGTTTGTGTTTTTAAAAGTTTGTGGGTTTCCACCAGCCTTGCAGTTTTTTGGTGAGTTATGATTGGTTATAAAATATATTACGTTGGGTGATATAATATCATTATTATTAGTATCTATTTACATATTTAGCGGTAGAATAATAGGTTTTATTATTTATGGTTTAGTAATATGTTCTCCTATTAATACAAGATATGAGTATAGTGGTGGATTGGATAAATTTTTGTTTTGTATTATGTATTTAAGTTTATTAAATTTAATTTTGTTTATAGTATTATAGCTTAAGATATATGACTATTATTAAAATGTAAGAAGCTAAGTGTAATTTATTGCATGTTCTTGTTTTGGTCAGGATGGGGGTTGGGTGCCAGTTTCTATTTTATTTAATAATTAGGTTTGTGAATTAAAGCCAAAATTTTTGATTTTAGTTGCGATTATTCCTTTTAGCTTAATATTGAGAGTGTCAGTTTGAAGGTCTGGAGGTATATTTTATATAGAGGTGGATATTAAGTTAATAAAAACTGTATGATTCATGTTCATGTATTGTGCGGTAATGCACATATCCTTATGTTATCTGGGTTATGGTTTACTAGATTTTTGGTTAAGCTGTCTAGTTATTTAAAGGTTATGAAGATTGAAATGTGGTATAGCTTATCTTTGTTTATATTGATTTTTGTATTTGCCATAGTTCGTTTTCCATATGTTTACGGGATGTTTGATTATGGGTTATGTTTAATAGTGTTAATTATGCCATTGTTTATCTCCTTGTTTTTTAGGCGATTGTTTTGTGCTTTTGGTTTGTTTGTTTCAAGGTTTATACCAGTGGGTTGTCCGATATACTTAGCACCGTTTGTTTGTATAATAGAGTTAATCAGGTTTATCATACGTCCAGTCGTTTTATTGGTCCGTCCGTTTGTAAAAATAAGTGCTGGTGTATATTTTGGTGTATTTGTTGGTAATTTGTGCTTTGCTATTAATTATTTTATTTTTGTAATTTTTTTTGTGCTGTTTGTTTATGAGATTTTTGTTGCATTAATGCATTGATTTATAGTACAAGAGATACTTAAGTTTTCTGTCGATCACTAATTTAAGTTTAGACATATGCTTTATTCATTTTTGGCTATTACTATTTTGTTGTCATTATGTGTAACTCTGGTATTTTCAGGTGACTTATTGACTTTTTGATTATTATTAGAGTTATGTAGGATAGTAGTTATTCCATGTTTTTATTGGAATGATAATATTAGAGCCTTGAGTCAGGTTGATGGTCTGCTTTATTATTTACTTGCAACCAGTATATCATCTTCATTGATTTTGGTTGGTATTTTATTTCCTGGTATTTTTTTTTTTTTTTTTTTTGGTTTTTTTTTAAAGTTCGGTGTGTTCCCTTTTATTTTTTGGGTTTATCAGGTTTTTACATCAAGTAAGAGTTGAATAATTTGTTGATGTATTTCTACTGTTTTAAAGTTTCCTGTTTTATATATTAGTTTTTTTGTGGGTCAATTTAATATATCGTTGGCTATTTTTCTGTCTAGAATGGGTATATTAATTTCCGGTGTGTTGATTTGGGTTAATAGTATTAATTGGTTTGCTGTTTGATGTTATATGATGGTTTCTTCTAGTAAAGTGATAGTTTGTTTAAGTGTTGATTGTTCGTTTTTTAATTTGCTTATAGTTTATTTAGTTTATTTTATTTGAAGATCTGGTGTTATATTTTATTTAAGTAGCTTTTATGGTGGTGTTTTTGGCTATGTAGTTTGGTTAATAGCTATTCCTTTGAGTTTTGCTCTTTATTATAAGATTTATGTTAGTTATTTGTTGATTGGATTAGGGTGAGTATTTGTTTTTTTTTGAGTATTATATAGTTTTTTAGAGCAGTTTTATTTATTTAAGTGGTTAGTTAGTAGTACTGTACCAAAGAGTATTTGATGAGGACGTGGGAAGATCTTGTTTTAGTTTTAACAGTATATTTTAAGTATAGAATGTCTGTTCTGCAAACAGATGGTGAAGATAATTTTTCTATTGTTATTTTTTTCTTTATTGATTACGTGCTTAGTTTATTTTAGAATTGGAGTTTGTCAGGCTTTAGGAATCTCTTTTGGATAGTGCGTTAATGAAAATAAGTATGAATATATGAAACTTTTTGGTTTGGTTAGAGGGTTTGTTGGTTGTTTTGTTTTTAGTAGCATTTTTTATATTAAGGGAGCGTAAGGTTTTAGGGTATATTCAATTGCGTAAGGGTCCGAATAAGGTTGGTTTAGTTGGACTATTTCAGAGTTTTGCTGATTTTATTAAGTTATTAAGTAAGTATAAGATCGATGGTTATACTGTTCATAGTTGGTTTAGATGATTTGGGTGTGCTATATTATTAATATGTTCTTCTATTGGTGTATTTATTTATGCTAGTGACTGTGGGGGTTTGTATTATAAGTTTATGATGTTGTACATTTTAATTTTGTCTACTTTTACTGGTTATGGTTTGTTGATGTTAGGTTGAGGTTCTTGGAAAAAGTATAGATTGATTAGTGCTGTTCGTGTGGCTTTTGCTAGAATAAGGTTTGAAGCTACTTTTATGTGTTTAGTATTAGTATTGGGTGTAATATATAATGATTATGGTAAATTGGATATTACTTATTTGATTGTTATTGCTCCATTAAATTATTTTGCTTGGTCTGTTTCTTTGCTTGCTGAAAGAAAACGTTCTCCATTTGATTATGGTGAGTCCGAGAGTGAATTAGTTAGCGGTTTAAATACTGAGTATAGTGGTTTATCATTTATAGTGATATTTGCTTTTGAATATGTAATGATGTTTATATCAAGATGAATTACTTCAATAGTTTTTTATGGAAGTTATATTGGTTTAATTATTTTTCATTTGTTTTTATTTATTTGAGCACGTGGTACATTTCCGCGCGTTCGTTATGATTATTATGTGGCAGTAGTATGAAAGTATGGTTTAGTTGTCTCTTTAATATATTTGTTAAGATGTTACGGATTGATTATAATTATAAGGTAGTTTATGTAGATTAATTAAGATTGTGAGGCTGTTAACCTTAAGGTGAGTGTAAATTCCATAATCGTTTAATTTTAGATTATATATTCAGTTAATATTTTATTTAGAATATAAACTTTGGGTGTTTAAGGATTTGAATTTTCAAATTAGCTGATTATTACGTTACTTATATGACTTGTTGTTATATTTAGCCGAGAGGGCTGCTAAGCAGGTTACTCCGATATAGTAAAATGTAAGAAAGACTTTTTTCCTCGGTATTTTTGTAATGTTTCATAGATATCTTAAGTATAAAGTGGAGGATTCTTAATTCTTTGATGTTTAATTTATATAAACTCTGTGAGGTTATGTATATGTATTTTTTTTTTTTTTTTGGTGTTTTATTTATAGTTTTAGTTGTTCGCTTTTATATGTTTTATTATTGGGGTTATAAGAATTTAGATTATAAGATTGGTCGGGGTAAATGAGTTGATTCATTTGAATGTGGTTTTATGACTCATGGGTTTAGGGAGAATTTTTTTAGTTTTTCTTATTTAAATCTTTTGGTTTTTTTTGTTATATTTGACTTAGAGATATCTTTGTTATTAAATGTTCCTTTTGATGGTGTTTGATATAATAGATTCTTTTGTTATATGGTTTTTATGGTGATGATTTTAATTATGTATATAATTGAAGTTTATTATGGTTTTGTTACTTGAACCAATTAGTATTGGTTTAGCTAAATAGGTTAGTTTGACTGTCTGTTTTCAAAACGGGAGGTGGTTACGTATGATGTAGTCTTTAGTTGGATTTAGGTTTGGTTTAGTGGCGTAATATTTTAATTTAAAATATTTGTTTTACACACAAATGATGGGTAATTTACTCTGTCGCTATAAGTATCGGAAGTAATATATATTATCGCTGCTAACGATTGATTTGAAGGTTGTAAAATCTTCTACTTTCTTAATAAGTGGATTGACGTAAGAATTTATATGAATTGTACTTAAAGATTTTGTATAGTTTAATTTATTTAATGTATCGGTTACGTTGGTGAATAGAGGATCAGTTTAAGTACGAAAATAATAAGGATTTGATATCTTGATTTGTCTCTTTGGATCATAAGCGTGTTGGTGTTGTTTATATTATTCTTGGAGTGTGGGGTGGATTTATAGGTTTAGGTTTAAGTTTGTTGATACGTTTAAATTTTTGTGATCCTTATTATAAACTTATTCCTTGTGAGGTATATAATTATTTGATAACTAATCACGGTATAGCAATGATTTTTTTTTTTTTAATGCCTGTTTTAATAGGTGGTTTTGGTAAATATCTTCTTCCGTTTTTTTTGAGTATGAGTGATTTAGCTTTGCCTCGTTTAAATTCTTTGAGTGTTTGAATGATGGTTCCTTCAATATTTTATATGGAATTGAGTTTGTATTATGGATCTGGTGTTGGTTGGACCTTTTATCCACCTTTGTCTTCTTTAGCTACTTCTGGTGTTGGTGTAGATTACTTAATGTTCTCTTTACATCTTGCTGGTGTATCTAGTTTGATTGGTTCTATAAATTTTATTACTACTATAATGTTGCGTCTAAGGTCATGTTCTTCAGTTATTAGATGATCTTATTTATTTACTTCGGTGTTGTTATTGTTATCGTTGCCGGTTCTTGCTGCAGGTATAACTATGTTGTTGTTTGATCGTAAATTTGGTACTGCTTTTTTTGAGCCAGCAGGTGGTGGTGATCCTGTGTTATTTCAACATTTATTTTGGTTTTTTGGTCACCCAGAAGTATATGTTTTGATATTGCCTGGATTTGGTATAGTAAGTCATATATGTATGTCTTTAAGTAATAATAATTCTTCGTTTGGATATTATGGGTTAGTTTGTGCTATGGGTTCTATTGTGTGTTTGGGGAGAGTTGTTTGGGCTCATCATATGTTTATGGTTGGTATGGATGTAAAGACTTCTGTTTTTTTTAGTTCTGTAACAATGATTATAGGTATACCAACAGGTATTAAGGTGTTTTCTTGATTATATATGTTAGGGAGTAGTGGGTTGCGTGCGGCTGATCCAATACTTTGGTGAATTGTTGGTTTTATATTTTTGTTTACAGTTGGTGGTGTTACTGGGATAGTTTTATCTGCTTCTGCTTTGGATAGATTATTTCACGATACTTGATTTGTGATAGCTCACTTTCATTATGTGCTGTCTTTGGGTTCTTATAGGAGTGTAATTATAATGTTTGTTTGGTGATGACCTTTTATAATTGGTTGTTCTTTAAAAAAGTATTTGTTGCAAGGTCATTGATTATTGTCTATGGTTGGTTTTAATTTGTGTTTTTTTCCGATGCATTATTTAGGTGTTCATGGGTTGCCACGTCGTGTTAGATGTTATGATCCTGAGTTTTATTTGGTTAAAGTTTTTAGGAGTATAGGTGGTGTGTTATCTGTAACTAGTTCGATGGTTTTTATGTTTTTATTATGAGAATCGTTGAGTGTTTATAAATGTGTGTTAGGTTTATGAGGTTCTTGTGGGTGTGTATGTAATGTTCTAACTTGTCCTACATCTTATCATATTGATTATATAGCTGACGGTAAGAATTGATCAAAGTATTAGATTATAATAGTGTGTGTGTTTAATAGGTAAACTGATGTGATTGTAGTAGTTATATAAGGATACATAGTTTAAGGTAAAATGATGCTTTTGTAAAGCATTGATAGATGAAGTATTTTCTTGTTTTCATTTAAGATTAGAGTCTGCTGTAAATAGTTTTGTCTTTGGTTAAAGTACCTTTTGCATCATGATTCTTTGAGATGTTTAGATTATTTCTAGTTCCCGAATGGCTTATGATTTTCATTGATTCATAGCAAGTTTGTGCATAGATAAGTTGTTGTGTAAACATTTGTAGAAATCATTGAGGTTGTGATAAATAATTCGTATAGTCTGATAACTGGTTTATAGCTTGATTATTTCAACGAAATAAAGATTGATTGTGTTTATCTTTACTGATAGAGATAGTTTATATGTTGTTGTTGAGTCTTGGATTAGAATTGTCCTAGGATAAGTTAGTTATTTACTTGACATTTTATTTGTATGTTTTCTTATTGTTGATGGCTATATTCTTAATTATTTGTTTAATAATGAAGAAATGAGTAGGATTATGTTTTATTAGTCCGTTATTTGTCTTTAATTCTGTTCAACTGTTTATCAAAAACATTGCTATTTGTTGGATTTAAATAGTATGGCCTGCCCAATGTTGTAAATTAATGGTCGCAGTTTTACTGTGCTAAGGTAGCATAATATATCGCTTCTTAATTAGTGGCTTGTGAATGGTTTAATGAAATAGAATATTTAAATGATGACTATATCTGAAATTGATTTAGTGGTGCGGAATCCATTGTTATAATATAAGACGGAAAGACCCCGAGATCTTGAATTAATTTTCTAATTTTGTTTGGGGTAAATGTATATATTTCATTTATTTTTAGATCCTATATATTGATGGATATAGGTTAAAGTTACCTCGGGGATAACTGAGTAAAGAGTTGTGAGAGGTCTTATTGATCAACTTGTTACTACCTCGATGTTGGCTTAAAGAACCTTTATGGTGTAGCAGCTATATAAGGTGGTCTGTTCGACCATTAAATCTTTATGAGTTGAGTTAAGACCGGTGTAAGCCAGGTCGGTTCTTATCTATAAGTGAATCTAGTTAGTACGAAAGGAATATTAGAGTGTAAGATGTTGCATGTTTAATGTTAGAATACGTAATTAGTATACTCTGCAAAAGTATAGATAGTAATGATGTTTTACTCGTATTTTTATACAATTTAACCCTGGTTGAAGTTGAAATATATCTAATGATGCTATATACGTTTATTATATTATGCTAATCCTTGAGCATATAAATTTGAGGTGGTTGTAGTAGTGAGATCTATCGTTATAAAGAAATTTAGTGATGGTTGTTAGATAGTAGAAGAGGCTAAAGCACAGTGCCAGCAGCCGCGGTTATACTGTAATTCTTCTTATTTCTTTTTTGGTTAAAACTTTTATTGAAATTTAAATAAAATTGGTTGGTTAAATAGGTTTTTTTTTGAGAATACTTCAATGATGAGTAAAGTTCCAGTATAAAGACAGGGATTAGATACCCCTTTATTAGGATAAAAAATTTTTGTCCACGGTTTCAAACTGAAAGGGTTTGGCAGCAAACTAAATTCTTCCGGGGGAAGGTGCTTATTAAAGAGATGATCCGCTTATTAATTTACTATATCTAGTGTTAGTGTATATCCGTTTGTATATTCACGCTTAGAGGTCATAAGTGGGTAAATATTAAATAATTTAAGGCAGGTCTATATGCTGCTAATGGTATAGGTTGTTGTGCGTTACAATAAAAAGTTTAAATACTGAAATGTATTTTTATTTTGGGACTCGGAAGTAGGAATGTAAATAGTATGTCATTTCGAAGGTTGAAATAGTTTGGGTACACATCGCCCGACAATCTCGATGCGTAATTGAGTTAAGTCGTAACATGGTAGTGCTTGAAGAATCAGGCGCTAGAATCTGTATAATGCGTTTAAAACATGAGCTTTTAATTTATTATGACCTAGTTAAATACGTGTTATTTTTGTGTTGTTTTATTCCACTGTGGTGTATGATAGTGATGTGCTATCAAATATATAATTCCCGCAAAATGAGAATAATGTTACCTAATGAAAGTCCATTTTTAGAGTTTATTTGAACATTGATACCTACACTTATGGTTGTGATTTTATGTTTTTTTAAATTAAATTATTTAATTTATAATAGAGTTCAAGTTATGAAAGAACCAATAAAGATAGTTGGCCATCAGTGATATTGAACATACGAGTTGTTGGATGGTAGGGTTTATGATTCATTTATGACTGATTTTGTTAAAGGGGTTAATAAGCCGTTACGCTTAGAGCGTAATATTTCTTATATTTTATTAATTACATCTGATGACGTTATTCATTCTTTTTCTGTTCCTGATTTGGGTTTAAAGATGGATGCTATACCAGGTCGAATCAATAGTGTTATAGGTAGATTTGATCGTTTTGGTGTCTTCGTCGGTTATTGTACTGAATTATGTGGTGCTGGTCATAGGTATATGCCTATAGTAGTTGAAGTTGTTGAGGGTAATCGGCTTGGATGATATTAATGTTTAGATAATGATTACTTCATTATTTTGTATAACTTATTTTATTTGTATGTATTGTTTTACGTTTAGAGGAAGGTCATTATTTCGTGTTTTTTTAATAGTGGTAAGGTCCTTTAGTGTTGGAATGTTTATTTTTTATTGCAGTGGGTCTAGTTGATATTTTTTACTATTTGTTTTAATTTATTTTGGTGGTGTTTACATATTGTTTGTTTATATTAGAATGATGCTTCCTAAATCAGGTGTATCAAGTATGAGGTTTAGGTATTTTTCTTTCTTGTTGGTATTTTTTTTTTTTTTTTTTGTTTTTTTTTTTTGCTATGAATTTTTAGGTACCAAAGTTATTGAGTATAGATTTTACTTGTGTAGAGATTTTGAGGCTGTTGTTTACAAATTTTTTTGTTTGATATTATTATTTGGTATGTTTATAGTCAGTTTAATGATAAGAAGAGTTAAAGAGTATAGTCGGTAGGATTATATATGTACATACATATATTTAGCTATTTTAAGTTAGTACATTAATTAGTGTGTGTAGGTTGAAGTTTAATCGGCTTAGTATAAGAGTTTAATACTAGAAATTGTAAATTTCTAAATAGGTTATTCCTAGTCGAAATGCTAGTTAGTTTTGTAAGATGCCAGATTTGATGGGTAGTGTTTAGGATTCTATTATGGGACTAAAGGAAGTTTCTCTTACAAGCGTGTAAAGTGTTTTACATTGTTTTAATTTGAAGTTAATTTATCATGATTAATTTCATGTATACGCTTAGTGAGTTAAACTTAGTTAAAATTTGTTTTTTGTAATTAAGTTATCTTAATATTTAATTAAGGGTTGATTTGGTTTTTACTAAGTAAGCTAGTAATTAATGTATTAACTGATTAAACTAATAACATTTGTACAAGTGCCAGAGTAGTTATGGGTTGGCTTTAAGCGTCAAATATAGACAGTTATGTCTCTTGTGTT